GTGGTGGCCGCATTTCTTCTTATCTTTTCTTCTATTTTTCTTGTGTATCCATTTTTTTTATTAGTTTATTAATTTATCCTTTTTAATAATATCAATATAGCGTCCTCTATTTTTTTTTGACAAATAGGCCAGCAGTCGTTGACGTTTTCCCAAAATTTTTCGCAAACCTCTCTGAGATGAAAAGTCTTTTTTGTGCAATTCCAAATGTGAAGTAAGTCTCTTTATCTTAGTGGTGAAACTGAATACTTGAAATTCAACAGACCCTCTGTTTTCTTTTTGAGAAATAACCGAAATGAATGAATTTTTGACCATAAAAAAATTCTCCTTTCCCTTTTTACAGATATGGATTTTACCGATCAGTAATAATAATGCCATTAATTTGAATGTGGTATATACAATAATCTAATCCGAATTTCTTTATGAACTGCTAATTTTCTGAATTCAAATCAATCAATCCACTTTCAAATTTTAAATAGGAATAAAAAAGGATTGGTACATTTTCGCATCGAAGAATTTAGACCTAAAATGAAGAAGGTTCTGTTGATTCATTTCGAGATCTAATTGAGACATTATCCAATTTCGTATTGGATACTAGAATGAAATGTGAGACAAGACATGTGATCTGTGTATTTGTGTGCTTTCAGATACCCTATTAATTCTATCTATCCTATTAATATAGGGTATCTGAAATAGGATAGATAGAATTAATAGGATAGATAGAAAAAGTGTATTATTTCAATCGTGGATAAAGATGTATTCTTAACATACTGAAACGACTGCCATTATTGGTATCAAACCAATAACGATTCATACAAGCTAAATCTTCTAATCGATAATTAGGCCAAAGAAAGTGCTTTAATTTCTTTAATTGGAATTTCTTTTTCTCTCTAACAAGATGGTTATTGTCATGTGAAACTTGTCTGCTGTTTTTTACGTTCTTTCGGTTCCAAAATACTGGATTTCTATCTACATCATTTCTATTCTTTGAATTCAAAGAAATTTGAATTCTGAATTCTTTACGACGTCTAAACGAGAAAATATTTTCAGGAACAAGTAAACCTAAATGATTTTTGTCTCTATTTCTACCATTTCTTCTGTCATGTCTTAAAAGAGCTTCTTCAAGTCTTAAAAGAGCTTCTTCAAAATGCTTTTTGTCTCTATTTCTACTTATTCTGTCATATAAGAAAATAGCTTTATCAAAAAGTTTCTTAAAAAGATATCTTTTCTCTTGGTATTTCGTTTGGTCCTTACTCTTATGAACCAACGAACTACCTATGGTTTGATACATAATAAATTGTCCATCTTCTGTTCCAGACAGACGAATGGGTTCTACAGTAAATGCTCCTCTTTCCGTGAATTCTGTCAAATTCCCAAGCAGCATGATATCCAAACTCATTTCTCTCTTTTGAATCGAGGCTAGAATAATTTTTCTTGGATCTATCAGTCTAAGCAGGAGACAATACATCCTGATATTATTGAGCATTCTTTGAGTCACAGTCTCGCCGAATTTCAATTGAAAAAGAAAATAACGTTTCAGGAATGACTCTAGTTCTGCTTCTGCGATGTTTTTTTTTCTTTTCTTTTTCCCTTTTTTCATGTCTGATCTTGCATAATTTTCTTCAATATCTTTTTGTCGTGGGAGAACGGATTTAAGATCTCCTCGGCTTGTGGATTCTTTTTCTTCTTGATTTCGATACTTTTCTATCCAAAAACTTCCTTCATTGATCTTTTCCTTTTCAGTACTACTACTATTATTCAAAAGGAATTTTCTTGCTATAAACCAAGGTTTCGTTTTATATGCATTAGAAAGTAACACAAATTCTGGGAAGAACCAAAGTTCCTGATTCGATATGGGATGCTTTAGCATTTTTTCATTCATTCCCATCCAATCAAAAAATCCGTTTGAATTTGGTGGATTGATTTCTGGAATCTTAGCTGGAATCCTAGGATTAACATAAAAAAGATCATTTTTATGAATTATTTCATATTCATTAATAAGAACTCTTTTCCTTTGATTCCTATTGGTATCGATCGTGCTCCAGGCCTCAATATCGACTTTTTTTCTAAGATCAAAATGGAGAATTCTCCAATCCAAATATCTTGTATCGACCATTTTTTCCGGAATATGGACCTTTCCTAGATAATTCTTCATAGGGACGTTCACCTGCATATCAAAAAGGGTTTCTTTAGCCGTTTTATAAGAAATCTCTTGATTTGTATTTCCTTGAAACGGAGATCTATAAAAACGGCATTCCCTTTTATTTTCATAATTAAGAAATTGATAGGATAAAAGATCATATCTATAGGATTTTTGAAAATTTTCTTTTTGATTAGATAATGAATCTACTTCAAATTGTTTTTCTTTTTTGAAATGAATTAATTGGTCTTGACATTTGCTAAAATTTTCATTTTTAGCTATACGACGCTGATGAACTGTATTTCGCCATTTTTCTGGTATTAATCTAGACCATCTGATCTGAGATAAATCGTATTGATAATGTCCTCTTAACCCTCTTAAGCAGCCTTTCCAGTGATTCATTTCATAACTCGAATGACCCATTCCTTGTGTTTCAAAAGGAGCCTTTATTTCGGGCTTAAGAAAAAAGGGGCTTCCTTGATGTTGAAGAACAGATTTATACGAGTTACTAAGTTGATGTGATAATTTGTAAAATACATATGCTTGTGACACGCAGGATAATTCATAAAAAAGATGTGAAATTATATTACTATTTAGAATAGAATCAAGTGCCTTTTTGATAGTAGAAATAATTGGATTTTTCTTTTTTTTATTCATTTTTTCTTCTTCATTCTTCATTTTTTCTTCTTCATTCTTCATTTTTTCTTCTTCATTCTTCATTTTTTCTTCTTCATTCTTCGTTTTTTCTTCTTCATTATTAGAAATGCATTTTTTTTTTGTTGATTCAAGAGAAAGTTCTGTACTCATTCTGGGAATATTCATGATAGATAAAAAGATATCTGTGTATATTCTTTGAATGAAAGATTTGAAAAACAGAGGTAATTTACCGATTAATCCAGCAGTCCTTCTTTTTAATATTTGCCGTTTTTCGAATCTTTTAGCATTTGTGATTCTTTCTACTTGATTTCGAATTGTACTTGTTCTATCAGTGAGATCCTTCATTTTTTTTTCTGTCACTGAAGAATTTTTCCAACTCGGAGATGTAATTTGATTAAATGATTCGTGAATTATCTGATTGCTGATTATGGAATCTTTTTCTTCTTTAATTTCACTCGATTCATATGAAGCTTGTTGAAATAATTTTGTTTTTCCTTTGAAAACCATTCGAGCTTGAAAAGAGTCCTTCTGTAATTTTCGAATTTTTTTTTCGAGTTCCTTTAAAAGGGGTTTAAAAAAGGAAGGTTGTTTTCGGGGCGAACCAAAAGGACGTCGAGCTTCCTTTCCCCAAACTGTTAAAAAACTAAAATCCTCTTGTTCGTTGTTGTTTTGCATTAGATCTTTCTCAGAGGATCCTAGGTTCGATTTGTGCCAAGGTTTCAAACGGAAAGGAAATAAGATTTTTATCTGAATACCGTCCAAGAACCAATTTTTCGGAAATTCTGTTTCGGATAATGGAACACCGTTATAAGTACATTTAATATGTATCTCTTGGTTCAATTCCTGGAAATCCTCGTACCATTCAGAACGTTGCAATAGCAACATACGTCCAAGATTTTTCGCAATTATGAATGAAGGGAATAGAATATATTTTCTAGAAAAAGAGTGAATTAATAACAGCAAACATCTTATTGGCTGCCCACATGGCAGGTTATCCCAGGCCTCTGCTATCTCTATTCGCGCTTCCTCCCTTCTCATCTTAGCCTCTTCTTTTTCTTCTATTTTTGTTTGCAGGTCTGTATCCTCAACAATTTTGACTGCTTCCTCTTTCCGCACCCAATTTCTAAAAATTCGGTTAATCACCCCGGAGATATCATCAAAATCAAAAAAAGGGAATTTTCGGATTTTGTCCAAAAAAAGAGGGGAATGTGCATGTGGTTGATAGAATAGCCAAATACCCATTTTACGCCGTTGAACCCGCATAGAACCTTTGATTAGACTTCGCCGAAAGTCTGATTGTTGTGAATAACGCATCAAAGCCACTTCCTCTTGTTTACCGGTCTCGTTAAGATTCACAATACTAGGATCAGTATCCTGCTCGTTAGCAGTAAAAATGACTATACGTTTGGCTTTTCTTGTACGAATTTCATGATCGTCTGGTGCCTCTTCCGGATAGTCGTCTGATTCTTGTTCTATCTCGGTGATTAATTTGTATGACCATACAGGGACTTCTTTACTCATTTCTTCTTCTACTTCTTTACTCATTTCTTCTTCTTCTGATCCAATTTCTGTTGGTTCAAATCCATTTATTTTCTCTTCAAATTCGTGGTAATCAGTATCCGGAAGAAGGAGACCATAAATCCGATTTTTCCCAAATTTCTCTATGAAGATTGATGGTGAGTTGTATATGGTTCTCCTCAACGCTCCGCTCAAGAAAGGATCATACCCTTGGGATAAGGATAAGTATAAGTATTCTTTTTTAGAATCGTCATTACACAATCGAGTCCTTGTTTCGAGTATATCCAACAAAATATATTTTTTTTTTTTGTCTAGAGCTTCAATTCGATTTATAAACTCGTTGTTGAAATTTTTCACTTTTTGTTTGTTGGTATAAACCCAAGGGTTGTCGAGCTCATTAGATGAAGATTTTTCGAGTGTATGCGGGGATATCCTTCTTTTTATCATTTCCAAAAAAATGGATAAACTAGGAGGATATGTAAAAGAGATTCTTTCTTTTCCATCACTTTGGCATATGTCAAAAAAATATTGTGACATTTCCTTTCTGACACCCCCCTCAATTTGATTATTTTTTATGTGGCGAAATGGTCGATTCCATCGATTCAAATCGAAAAGAAGAGTCACAAGAGGTTTGTCAAAGAAAAAAAGGTCTTTATCTTTCGTTTTTTTATCAATGAATTCATCATTT